GTTCCGTGCTGCTCGCCACTCCCCGAGGCCAAGGACGGGGTCGAACCGTCATTCCAGGATTTGCAGTCCGATACATTTCCATTATGTTACCTAGCCAAACCCGCCACCTCATGTGCCAAAGTAAAACGGCTGTTCTTCCTTCCCCGCTCCCTCTTTTTCACTTCAAAAATAGATTCTAAAACGTTGCTTGTTGTTTCAAATGGTTTGAGCTTGGAAGCAACCTGCTATCTATCGATAGGCGAGAACAGACTGCTATTGACTGCTTCGCCTATCTATTCTATTATGGCCGGCTTGGAGACATCAGAGGAAGACCATCATCTCTATCCGGGTACGATCTCATTCATTCGTTGAACCTTGGGGATAACCATTAGCATTGAGGTCAATCACCACCTCTATCATACATACGACATTACACGAAGCGAGAGTGCATGGTCAACACACACCTAAAGCGCCTACGTTCCGCTTGCAGCCAATACAACCAAAACCTAACTTGCACGAGATGAAACAACCGAAGCAATTTATAAATCACATAGTCCCGAGGGGGCGGCATCCTCCTATAATAGTTAGCAGTACTGAAGAAGCGAGTCATTCATATTCTTGCAGTAAGCCCAATCCATTATAAATATCAAACTTTTCGTCGAGGAATTATACCCAAAAGAACTATTTCTATTCATGTTTGTCAAGACAGCGATCCCGTCATATTATGATATTTATACCGGATTGAAACCAATGAATTGGAACGAATCAACTACTCCCTTCCCCTCCCATCTTGCAGGTAGGAATGATGGATGCTGATTTCCAATTCTACTATATCGATTGTCTTTAGGGCCTACCTATCAAAGATGAATCTTTATAATGGGCAACAGGGGATATTTACGTGATAGGGCTAGCGCGCCTCTATAGTACGGGGCGTTTTTCATCTTGTTTGTAGTAGCGTGGCATATTCGATGGAAAGCTGAAGTGAACAAACAGGGCAAAGGCTCGGCTAGCGCATCAGTAAGGGGGCTGTGAAGCTTCAGTTCATTCTACCCCGGTCTTTTTTTGATAGAACCTTTCGGAGAGGCGCAGTCGATTGTCACTTTATCATTCCCCGGTTTCTTGCTTGCTTGGTGGTTAGCGGTCCTATTCCTCGCTCGCTGTCCGATGATTCAGGCTTCCGTTGCTTCTTTCATGGAGCCGGAGTCCGCTAGCGTGCCCTGTTCTCCGCTCGAAGGCGTGTTCTGGCAGAAGCCGGTGTAGTGGAGTATCGCTTCAAAGAAATATTATATCTCCGCTATAATGCCTAATTCAATCACTTCTCTTGCAGACCCTTGCAATTCGAATCCTGCCCTGCTCCCTCCTAGACTGACAGCTGCAGCTTAGCCACCGCTTACAGCTGAAAACTGGTATCCAATTGACGACTGAGCAAACTCGGGTCCTATATCTTGGATTTTAGCCATAAGCATTAGCCTACTAGTTCCCTCCTTACGATCGAAGCGCCCTCACTGCCTGCTACAGATGCTTGCTATACGCTATCCCGCCCATCCAGATAGGAATGGGAACGCATCCTCTGATACCTCCGCTCACAGCTTTGAAGCCTACCCTCCAGGGCTGACAACCTTATTTACAATCACGGACCACTTACCGCGGATACAGCATACTTGACATCGTCTGCATCCATTATTGCTGCTTGAAGAAGATAGACTGAATGCTGAATGGGCCGGTACGCCAGCAAGAAAGGAAAGCCTGGCACGATCTAAAATTATTAGAAAAGATTGGTGTGGAGGGCTGTGTGGTTCTTCAATATGCAGACTATATTCAACCAGGAAAGTGGAAGACTAAGTGGCTAGGACCTTTCCAGGTTCAGTCTTTCTTATAAAAGAAAATGGGGCAGTTCACCTGCAAGACTTTCCAGGAAACCTAATTCCTTCCCGGATCAAAACGGTCTTTCAGAGATTCGGGCAGAAACAGGTAGAAGGAAGAGCAAGAGAGATGTAGACCTTCCACAGCGCCAAAGCCAAGAGGTTTCAATGACTCAAGCCGATGAGGGAGTGGAGGTATATGAGCAAGAATGATATCGGGAATACTGATCGAAGTACAAAAAAAGAAAGAATGATCGGTTCCTTGTTCTCATCAACCGTGTCCCTTCAAAGGCTCAAGGTTATTTATGAACATGGAAAGTTTCTTGGGAAGATCTGACTAAGTAACAGGGAGTTCTCTGGACTTCGGCTACAAGACAACATTCCTATGAAGTTGCATACACAATCTCTGAATAGGAGTCTAATTCCTACAAGCAAGGGGGAAGTCAACCTTTGTTTCGTCAGCAACCACAAGACACCTTTCATATAGCCCTGTCAAGTACCCAAGTTAGGCTTAGGCCATGCAAGCTAGCCTTCCTTCCTTAAACAGGAGTCGGTCGAGTCAAGCCGGGGATCCACCTATTATCCCTGTGTTTATGTGTTCCCTCTCCCCTCCCGGGGTTTAGAGCGGATGCAGTCAAAGACAAGGAGCTAACAGCAACCAATGAACCTCCAGACTCGAGCTCATCAGCAACATCTTCATTTCCGGGCATTCTATCAAGAGCAAGAGTTTGGGTCTGGGTCAGAGGCGCTGCCCTCAAGGGCTTCCCGTCGAATATCTATTTTTCCCTGGCTAGCGCCAGCGAAGTGTAGAGCTGGGTATTCATTGAAGTGATTTTCATCCAGAACACGAAGATTGAAAGCATCGGCGACAAGCCTTAGAACAGTTCCGTTACCGTTACTCCAAAACGGATGCTATTTCATAGGCAGAATTTGAATTCTCCACAGAGGAAGACGCAGAGTCAAAAGCTTCAGCTAGAATTGCCCCTCCCCGTCTTTATTCAGGGTTAGGATATATAGCTTGAGCTTGACTGACTGAGCCGGGGGAGGATGGACTACGTTACCAGGCCGAAATCCATAAAGGAAAAGATACCCTTATCTCCGATCAAGAGAGTGAAATGAAACAGTCCTTCAGAATAAAGCTCCTGGCCCGGTCAGGGTGGTGGGTTAATAGGCCTACCTCGGAATATCACCCTATGGTATCACCCTGCGTCTCTACCTCGTGATATGTCCTTGTGACAGGCAGGAGTTGCCAGCATATGCAACGGCTGGTCTATCAGGGGCGGATTGGTGAACAGAATACGGCCGGCCCGGCCCTAATAGAGTAGAGCAAGTTCTCCCTTCTTCTGCTTGAAGGTAGTGTCATCGAATTCCTTTCAAAGCCCATAGGTTATTAAAAAAGATCTATCACCGCTTTAGGTGATTGCGCTCTTCGACAGTTTGATCTTTCATTGCCAATCACCCGGCATTGGATCAAGACATGCGTTCGAGGACAGTAACGGATTCGTTCCTAAAAAGGGCAGAACATAATACTCCTTACCATCCTTTCCCGAAAGCCGAGCCCTTATTGATTGCATCAAAGGCGCGTATATCGCGCTTATCTTGAGTCCTTTTGAGCTGAACAAGGCCTACCCTTACCCCCTTGCTTTCTATCGATATGGGCCAGCAGATTCAAGGTTTCATCTCAGTCATAAAGAGCCCTTGACTAGCTAGCAGCGAGAACTACAGGGCAAACCGTGGAGAGGGAAACCTTAACTGAATTCTTGGTGTATTCGTTCTTAGTTCAATGAGAATCCAGTAAGACTACCACCCACAAACCAAACTTAGGGGAGGACTTCTCCTATCAACCCTTCTCTGGCCATCTAGTCGATCCGACAGGGAAGGGCGATGAGAGAAGGTCGAATCCACTTCAAGGTCTCACATGTAGAGATGCCCTACCCATATAGGAAGGAATTGGTAGCAGACAAGTCATTCAGCAATGGCGTAGATTGACCGTTCACGAATCTGTCTTGAAGAGTGAGATCGTTATTGCATAGATATGGATCGAGCATATCAGGTGCCGCTCTACCGCACCAATGCAGGTTATGAAATAATAAAAGTTTTTTATATTAGATAACTGGTTTTTTCTTTTTTGTTCTAGACTTATTGTTTCCTATTATATTGATACGCTACAAGTATTGGGGAGTAACCGTATGAGTTCTGCACGAGAGATCCGCCGAGGGGCATGAGTACAGGAGGCTGATTGTCCTTCTTAAATGTTCAGAATGAGAGCTTCCTTTCCAGAGAGATCATATGCATGATTTTGCACACGATAAACCATTTGATAATGGAGAGTGGCAGCAATAGCTTCATGAGCTTGAGCAGCTCCTAGAATATTCATTTTGACCTTCAAAGCTTCCAATAACAAAGGATCTAATAAAGATTCCATTTGGAAAAAGAGTGACCATAACTGTGCCAGCGTTCAGAGTAGTTTCAACAGTTGCAATACAAGCATGTTGATACTCTTTCAATCTGGTATCCAAGAGAGATAAGCGAGCTACCACAGGAAGTCCTTTTCTGTCATGAAAAGTGAGAGCCAGTCTAATTGCTCCAAAATGGATATGGGTCTACCCTTCTTGTCTCCACTGACGGGGAAAGTAAGAGGGGATGTGAAGAGTAACAAACTGCTCCTGTTGTGTAGCAGGTGATCCAATCGTGAAGCTTTAATATATTCCTTAACTGACTTAGGAGTTTGTTTGATAAGAAAGAGACCGAATAGGATAAAAAGAAGACTTGCCAAAAGCGTTTCATATTGAGAATGAAGGATGTCTTACAGACTGGTGGAATTGCGTAATTGAACTAAGGCTTTTCACTTTTCACTAGTTCCAATACTATGATTTGCATTTCGAACAGGGGTTCCATCTTGAAAGTTCTGTGGCGTGTTTTTAAGATATCCTCGATTTCTAATTCAATACACAAATCAATTGGTTCCATCAGGCTAGCTATATATTGCGCATTATCAACGATTTCGACATAAGGTGGTAAGACGATATCTTGAGCAGTTACATATCTAGGACCTCTGACACAAATAGATGCGTCGCAAGTTCCATATAGATTACTTATTAATACAATTTCTTTCAAATTCATTAAGATTTCATGGACCGATTCTTGAATACCCGCTATGATAGAATATTCATGTGAGACTTTCTCAGATTTTACACGTGTGATACATGTTCCTTCTATTTCGCCAAGTCAAGCTCGTCGTATTGCAATGCCTATTGTGTCGGCTTGACCTTTTATAAGTGGAGACAGAATAAACCGTTCATAATAAATACGTTTACTATCTGTTCTTGATTCAACACACTTCCACTGTAGTGTCCGAGTAGATACTTTTCTTTTCTCTCGGGATTGAGTTTGAGTTGCTGTCTCAGTAGTAGCATTCCCTCTAGTCCCCTTGAAAGAGGAAAAGGGCCTAAGCCTGTTTAGTTCCATCTCCTTTAGTTTCAATTGGAATGCTAGGGGTTGGTAGTAATGGAATGCTTTCATTATCTAAAATGAAGAACATCTCCCACCAAAAGATAAGTCCCAAAGTCCTAAGTTCTTCCTTTCAATCCAAGTCGAGGTAATAGTTTCTATAGTAGGGCTAACGAGATTTCTTTTGCTTAAGGCTAGGGATCTCGAGATTAGTTTCATTTCTCTGGCTAGGAATAATAAAAAAAACTAGGAAAGCGGATTCTCTTCTCGGGTAAGCGGCGCTCTCTTTCGCATAAGCCCTTTGTGAAGTAAGGTGATGGTGCTCTTTATCTGCTGCTTTCCTTCCTGGCAAGTTACTTAAAGAAAACAAGTGAAGTAAGCTCCCCCCGATCCGATACAAGCGAGCTAAGGGGCTTGAAGTTATCCCAATACCAGAGAGACACTTCACAGAGTGTGATACTAAAGGTTAGGGGGATGGTAGTAAACCAACTGCAAGCACATGAACTCGCTATACCAATAGTTCTCTGCCCGCAACCCCAGCTCCTACTTCGAATGATAGAACGATTCGAAAGGGACATACGTACGGCTTTGACTAAACGACTAACTAAGGCTAAGGGAATAACAGAATAGGAAGCAGACGTAATCGAAAGAAAGCTGGAGATTTGGACCTTTCGATTATGGTTGTTACCGAGCTGCGGGTATTTGACTAGGAAAAGCATAGGATTTGTCCTAACATTAGTAACTAGCAACCAGCCCTGCTATGCGAACTGGAAGGGCGGCGGGTACTTCGACTGAGGTGAAGAGAAGCCACCGGAGGTGAAAAGGTAGGCTTAGTAGGGCTCGAACCTACAATATCACCGTTATGAGCGGTACGTTTCAACCAATTAAACTATAAGCCCCTACGGCCACCTTGTTACGAAGTCTTTGAATATTATGAACCAAGGCATTTTCGGGGACTAGCCTCCTTCCTTCTTTCTTCGATCGGAATACGAATGAGATCAAAAAGGCCATCATGAATGCGAACAAGGCAATAGCTTCGGTTAGAGCAAAGCCGCATAACCAAATCATCGCTACTTCCCTTTTGAATAATCGATCAGCCATTTCCTTTTTTGACAATTTGTGAACTGTCTCATTGGAATATGGTGACTCCTCTTTTTCCTTATCGTGACGAAACAATTGCAGAAGCAATCTCAAAGCGGAATTCCATAATTTTATGTCCCAAAAAAAGAAGAGAGTTTTAATTGCCGGTTGGCTTTTTCCAACCAAGAAAGACGGATGCACAAACGCCTAAAAAGCAATCAAAGCGCTCAGAAAACTGCGGACCTGTATAGGGCGACCCCCTATAAAAAAGGGAGAGAGCGCCTCAAGGGTATCTCCTATTTTTTTATATAGAAAAGAGTGAAAGTAGGGGCTATTGCGGCCAAGACTGTCGAAGATAGCAAGGATACTTTTCAATGGTAGCAAAGCTAGCTCTTAGTATCATTGGCATTGGGCAGGTTCACCTGGCTACACAACAACTCTGACTCGAGCAGAGGATCTAGTTCCACACCAATCCGCTTATCTTATATAAGATAATATATACACTTAGCGTACCTACAATCGCTTGCTTTATTTCCCTCTTGCTTTAGCTACTTACTCGGGAACTAGCTTCGCACCTCACCCCGGGAACTCAAAGGTGCGTAGCTTGCTTGTGAAAGGGGTGTTTCCGTTCCTCCGGTGTGGGATAGTTTTTCCCTAGTCCGGTCCTATAAGAATAGTTATCTATACAGAAACTCATGGTACTCCCCGGGCCTCTAACAACGTATTTAAGGGGAGGGGGTTAGGGCGGTTCCTTAGGCACCTTCACATCTACATCTACTTATAACAAAACAAGCACGTACACTTTTTCAAGCTTGAATCCTGTTATCTTCACTGAGAATGCCGTTACTTATAGCCTTTCACTACAGCTTTGAATGCTTTCCTTTCGCCTATCGATGCGCCTGGCCTTAAAGACTACCCAGGTTCTTGTCTCCTCGCTATTGGTAATTGGTAAGCTGCTTTCTAAGCCAACTTCAAACCCATCTACTCCTGTCCCGGATCCTAGTCTTTCTCATAGGCTTTCGGAAGAGCTGTTCGTTACTATAGATGCATCTGAGCAGCGGATCATGATGCCGGGGATACCTAAAATGGATCAGACAACTATGTTTAACACACCAAAATCGATCTTTTTAGCTGCCGCTGCAAGTATTTTATTTGAGGAGAGATCCTCGTTAAGAGAGTGTGTCACTCAAATAGAATCTTTGCCTTCACCGATATCAATGAGTGAGAAGAATAAAATCCTTTGGTCGGACGGACCTTTCGATGGCAATGCAATCCAATAAGTGCATATTCCTTTTTTTTATGGAATAGGTGAATCCATGCTTATTTCCTTCCCGAGTTGAGAACAGAGGACAATCCCACCCTAGCTATTGGACTTTGATCCTTACCGACTTTGACCGAAAGAGCTATTCTTATTCTTTTCCCGAGACTGGGAAGCGTAAGGCCGGAAAGAAAGTCTTGTACGTCAGGCATAGCTACTGGAAATTCATGCCTCATTCTTATTGATGTATTTCCGAGTCAGTACAGAATGAGTGACTACTCGATAGAAATGCCCCTATTAAAATCACCTCCATCTCACTTCTGAACCAACGAGTGAATCGGTACATAATGTAATCGATTCATTGGCGAAGAAAAGCCCAACTCCTCGATCAAAGCTATCCCCTACTGGTCCCGTTCCTAATGGGAGCTAATCAGCTGACGAAAACTAATATCTATCTCTCTCGTCTGATCCTGGCGCCTCAATTTATGCAAGCTCACCCCTCCGTTGTTCCCATCAATGGGTCAAATCCCATGTCCCCCAACTGCACGCGCTTGGCTCATCGCATCTCTAAACCGGGTGGAAAGCCTAGGAGCCGGAAATCAGACTGAATCCGAGACAAGAGATACATTGATGGCCTCGGATAGATTAGCTTGGATTGAGCTGTCCCTAGCTCTTTTTCCAAGAATTTTCCACTCCTATTTTCCTTCTCTAATAGGGCCATTTCCGTCGAGTGCTAATGCCCCTCAGCCGGTACGGAGCCAACCGTCCCCGCGAGTGAGTTTTGCTGGTAATAAAGAGACGAAAACAGGGGAATAAGTGAACATTTCATGACTTTCTGATTTCCTCGGAAGCGAGAAAGACTACAGAAGTAAGTATGAACGCCCAGGAAGTTGCAAAGGGAAAGGCAACAAACCTAAAGGTAAACCACCGCCTTAATGGAAAACTAAAGGCGCTAAGTAGGCCATTCTAAAAGCAGACCCACGGGTCTAGCATGGTCGTCAGCTCATTCCCTAACTATAGATAGAGCAGTCGCCAAATCAAATCCACATGAGAGATGAGGAACCGTTAGGACGAGGGAGAGAATCGGGCGAAGGAAAGGATGAATTCCGAAATGCAGTAGTGTTTAGAAAGTTTCCCTCAAATGGAGATATAGTCCAATGACTAAGCAAGAGCTGACGATTGAACTAGCAATAGCAAGCAAGTAAAGTATTCAATAACCCTAGGAATGGAAAGTGAGGATTGAACTAGCAGGGTTCTATCAATGAAATAAGAATCAATCTGGCTTAGCTAGAAAGTGCAAAAAATCCAAGAGCAATCCCTGCGCCTTAGTAATGATTGACTTAGAGTCACTAATAAACCTACTCACTCGAAAGGCCGCCTTGTCAACTGACTATTCAACCCTCCATTCACAAGAGCTCCCTACCATCCCTTGAACCATTATAGATCTTGGTTTCAGGTGTCCCTAGCCAAAGGTATCCTTGTCTGACAGCCATGTCTCCCTAATCTGCTTCCACATAAGGTAGAGGAAATGCGCAGGGATTGACTGTACTCGAAATCCTTTTATCACTCCAATTTGGCTTTGATAAGCGAAGATAAATGAATAGGTTCTCATGGATTTTGAGTTCATTCATTATTACCGAATATGCCAGCGAGCGGAATAGCTATTCTAAGATGAGATGAAGCTACAGCTTTACTGTCAAATAGATATCTCTTTGCTCTTCAGCCAGGAAGTCCGAAAGCAAGTAAGTTGTAGGATCACCAGTAGTTCTAGTTTTGTGGATTGGGAGGACAGCCCGGTGTTTAGACCTTCCTTCTCGGGGATTCAAATAGATAGTCTTTTGAAAACATCAAACATGAAAGATGAATATCCTCCTTCGATTCTAAGCAAATTCCATTCTATTTGCCGGCGTTCAGTGAAACTAGAGGACAGCCTTTCCTTTACGCTAAGAATGGGGGCATTAGTCAATCAATGAAAAGGAATAAGTCGTTTGGCTTCCATTCCCGAGTGTTGGTTTGGAGTTGACCCAGTAGCAGGAGTTGAACACAGCTGATATTGATCCTCTGCTACATCCGCTGAAAGATCTGTTGCCAGTTCCGGAAGGCCAATCATTCCGGTTATCTGAGTTTCCCTCGACGCTGACCCGATAGAAGTCAAGCCTTTTGTCTCAAAAAGAATGGTCTCGATCTTCTTCTTTTTTAGCATTATTGTAAACCATTTGATCCTAGTCGTCTTGCGTGGAAGGAGCCAGATGACAGAGAATCCATAGTCTGCTAATCTAATCCCAACGTCTTTGATCCTGGATAGGACTATATTCTATATGAGATCTCTTTCTTTTGTTTGTTACACAACACTGAATTTGTTCTTCTGGCTATGATTATTTATTTATAACTTATTTCTTGTCTGGCCTTTTTAAACCTCTTCTTCAGGTGGAGTATATGAATACGAACCTTGTGAAACTGTGCCCCTTCACACCAGAAGCCCGTAAGCCCTCGAGGCAAGGCGAAAATAAAGAGATGCTCTTGCTTTCTTTAGACTCTCGTTTTTGGATGTGGATTGAGCATTTTTTTTTAGTATTGTTTTTGCGCTTGTTAACCTTCTTCGTTTTGACCGGACAACTGGATGCGAATCTTGCTCTACCACCTCTTTATTTCAAAATAAATAACTATAGTGAATGGCTAAGAGGAAGGCATTTCCTACATTGAAGCTGACCGAGAACTCCCTGAGCTGGTGTTCGCTGTTGCGGACAAACTAGTCAAGCACAAGCATTAGAGGAGTATGCTTCAAAAGCCAGACTAAATAGCCAGACAACTCTCGTTCGTAGATTGGAAGAGCTAAAGTAACTGTTCGTTGGGGCCTGATAGCACTAAGATGGAATAGAATAGGCCTGCTAATATGCCCAATGTCCTTGCTGCAATATGATGAGAGGCTCTTCCTCTCTCTCGGTACAGCTCATTTGAGGAGGCAGGATTTGCCCTAGAGAGGGCGCCGAGTTTGGGTACCTATTTAGGCAGATAGGCAATCCACTTTGGTGTGATTCTCCCACCGTTCAGAGAGAGAGATTGGCCTATGTTAGGGTCTGCGTCGAAGTTATGCCGAATTCGGAGTTCCCAAAATAGGTTCTACTGATGAACAATGAAGGGATTCAAACTAGAATTCCAGTTGAGTATGAATGGGTTTTGGTACCAGCTTTATGTGGTGTTATCGGGCACAAACCCGAGCATTGTAAGGCTGCGAAGAAGAAAGCCAAGCAGGTTTGGGTCCAAAAGAGCTCTCAAAATATCTCCAATCCAAGAGTTCAAGTTCAGTTTCTGATAAACTTGTCGATGTGATCATTCGACGAAGGCAGTACTCTTCTAGTCTAGGAGGAAGAGAATCTAACAAGAAAGGTTACAGGTTTGATGTGCGAACATTCCATGCTCAATATGCCGAGTCCAATGTAAAACCGATTCCTAGAAAACATCCTATAGAGCAAAGCAAGGATCCCCTTCAGTAAGTAGGCCGCAAGCCGCGCTCGATGTGCAAGGTCTAGCACAAGCGCTTCACACATTACCTCCAGGGGCTAGACCCCGATCTTCGCCAGTCCAGGAACCTCTCCAAACGGGATACGTTCCACCGGGGCAACCCTCTTGCAAATAAGCCAAGTTTCACCTCCCAACCCACGCCGGGTTATGTTCCTCAGCCCCAACCAGGGTCTTATCAGCCTAACCTCTTCTTTCGCTTACTGCTTTAGAAATATCAAGATGAGTCCACTACTAGAGAAAGAGCCCTTGTCTTTGGCGCCTAGTCTTCAAGTTCTTATTCAATGTCAATTGTAACTTACCACCTCGTTCCTATCTTATTTTGACAATACCGGAACATCCTCTGCGCCGTGCCCTGGATATGCCATTTCCGCCTAACCCGAATCTCTTGACTGAGCTGCATTTCCAATCCGTTTAGTCAGTCTCGTACCCAAGTGTATATCCCTTATTTGTTTGCGTAACACTCTTTATATTGAAACCAGAGAATAAGCTTACCGCTCTAAGTCGATCTATTATTCTCTTTCCCTCCAAACCTTCCTAGTCGAGCTTCCACCGCCCCTAAATAAAGAGATGGGAGCACATCCGTAACTCAACGAAACGACTTACGGGCACTCATCTCATGGGTACCCCTTCTTTTCTTGAGCCAGAGTTGGGGCTTTTGCGGCATCTAGTTCAGTATCAGATAGTTTAGTCCCTTGGCAAAGAAGGTTGACTTCTCTGTCACTTCTCTTTAGCTTATTAATTGAATTGGTTATCTGAGTTTCCCTCGACAATGCCGAAGATGTTATCAGATGCTCTTAGATCGGAGTGAAGCTTAAGGCTTACAGTCCCGAGTTGCTTAAGTGAAGAGCATGAAGGTTTACTTATTTTACTGTTTGGCTTTGAGGGTTAGATAAGGTTCATCAGATTACGTATTGTAGGTTCAAAAAATGCGTGATTTCGCACGTTTCCAGACCGTATAGATAACTGGTATCCAAACGGGGGAAATCACTACACCAGTCTAACAGGTATCAACTCAACACCCTAACCGGAAAGGGCAAAAGCAGCGACTTTGCCGTATCGACTCATTCTTTCAACCTTAGGGGACTCAAAGAAAAGAAGTGTACCTGGTAATACAAATCGGAGTTTGAAGAAGGAGAAGGAGTCCTCGACCCGCAACGGAAACACTCCTAAGGAAGGCCTCCGGAAGTCGAATGAGCGGGAGTGCAGTTGCTCCTCTTGTTCCTGCGGATAGGTCGGGCAGAGCGGCGCCTTTCATGGAAGAGAGAGTCCATGGCAGAGGTACGAGCGAGAAAGGCGGCCAGAGCGCTCTTCTCCTGCTCCTGACCCGTCATGGCACGATCAAAGCATGGCTGTTCATGTAAGAAGAAGACTATAAGAAGAATGGACTTTGATAGCCACTTTCTAGGCCGGTGAAAGGATGTATCTTTCTTTTCCTGCGAGGAGCAACTCTCCTTGTCCTGGAGGCTCTCCGGCCGGCCAGTTCGTCGAGAGCCCATCCACTGCAAAGACCATATGTAAGCACACCTGTACACCTACGGCTTCACTCTGATCCCGGCCTCCACTTCCAAGGGCAAGGAAGAAAAGCAGCATAACCCAGAACGGAACTTGATTCCTTGTGAGAGAGTCCCGCCTTCCGCCTCCGTCTTCTAGTCTGGTCTTTCCTATTGGTGTTGTTCCATCGGGGATTCAGTGTTCCATGCATCGATACCAGTTAAGAAGAACTCGTCCATCACCCATGAGATAGGGATCTCGTAGGAAATATATATATAGGCCAATCCAGCAAAGTTCGAATATCCCTTGTTTTCCTTAGTCAATGAAATGCTCTGCTTCTGCGCCTCTTCATACTTTTCGCTAGCTAAGCGAGCCCTTCTTGGGAGACCTCTAGATCCCTGCCCTGCGTGTTCCATTCTAGCTACCGGGGTGTTCTTTTTCTTCTCATACGAGATTTCGAAATAAGGTTCAAGATCGGCCACTGAAGGGGAACTAATCAAACTATGGATTTCTCTTATACTTAGCTAAACGACTAAACGAATAGGGTCATCGCTAGTAATCAACTGCTTGTTTTCTTTTAGGCTAGCCTATCTAAAGAGTGAAACTCGTACCTCCCGAAGCAACTCGTATCTTTGGATCAACAGGCCAACATGGGATTGAACTGGATTGGCCCAATAGATCAATCGCACGAGAACCAACCCTCATGTGTGATTCCCTGAAAAGGGTACCAAACTAGCTTTCTATATGAAATTTGCCTTGTAGAGCTTCCCAAAGGATTTCAATCCACCAAAGGGACTATTCAAAGCGTCCTCTACTTCGTAGGGTAATCACCAGACTAACCAATAAGGTTCTTCGTTATCCATCTTTCACTAGTGAGCTTCTCCGGTGAAACGGCAAAGTCGCTTCTTAGGTGAAACTGCTTTGTAGTGGCTACGCTGGGATGATTCCCCGTTTGGAAACGAGATACGGGTGTAGATATGTCGACCGGTTGTCACTCAGTCCCAGGGTGTTGACTCGATACTGGTGTTTTAGGCTACGAGTCTTGACTGTTACCCGGTATAGAGTAAAATCATATCACAGTTCCGATCAAAAGAGGAAGAGTCGTTCTATTCCCCAGTTGCAACTCAGTCACAATGCCTTGGGCCGCAGCTTCCCTGCGATATACTTTTCATAGTCCAAGGGTGGGTTGAAAATCCGATCTTTTGCCTATTCGTTTTCGTTTAGAGCTCGGGAATCGATGAAACGGTCTTTGTGAATATCCCAATTAGTGTATACAGTCAAACAATGTATATAGTCAATCTATAAATGAGTGTACAGTCATGAATACAGTGAGTCGATCAATGTGTATTCTATCAAACAATCAGTGTGAAGAGAACGGGGAATCGATTCATTCATCACTGGGCTGTGCGGTGTGAACGTGGGGAGTATGATTGGTTTAGTAAGCACCAACAAATTGGGGATTGAAGTGTAGGACCGGTTAGGGTGTTGAGTTGATACTGGTTTAGTAGCTATACGAGGATTTCCCACGGCAAAGTCGCTTTAGACAGGTTGGTTTTCGTCGACTCCGACCTTTTCCGATATAGCTTGTAGGTTAGCGTTTAGTCGATACAGAGTTTCCGGTTAGGCGAGTTAGACGGTTTTCCGCCCTTAGCCACACCTCTGCTTTCTCGTTCACTGCCTTTCGCTTCGGCGGCTGCGTTTTTCGGGTTTAGTCGACGGGTTTCCGCACCGGTGGCTGCCTCGGATGAGACCCTTTGCCTTACCCTGGAACTCTATAGTTCCCCTCTCACCCGGCTTAATATCAGGATTTATTACCAGAAAAGAATCGGCTATTGAGTAGGCACTCGTAGCAGCAAGATAGGTTGTCTTTGCTCTGTCCCTGAGTCATGTCCTAAGAGAATGATAGACTTACCTATTCATAGCCTTAGCAGTAGCTTCATCGACTACCAAAAGGCCGGAGCAGGATCCGAAGCGGTGTCTATTTCATCATACCAGTTTCATTTCAGAGCAGTAGAAGGCCCATTGGTCACGCTTCTCTACGCTTCCTTTCAATATGCAAAATGGAAACCTTCATTGCTTTGTCGGGAAGTTTGTCCTTGGCATACGCCTTCTTGCGCTTAGAATGACTGATCTGAGTATGCCTTTGTCTAGTCGATAGTCTGGTAGTGCGCGTCTCTCTGTATCGGATGTTCCTATTTAGAGAGTCGTCTTCCTCTGAGAGTGGAGTTCGCGGAGACTTCACTGAAGGTCCTGAAGCAGGATAGCCTAATTGCGGTTGACGATGTGGTCGCTTTAGTTTCATGTCCGCCTTGCTTGCCATAGCCTTTATATGATATGGATCGGGTTTGCCCACTGCTTCATCTGCAGGTGCTGGTACATCTATGTTGTCAGTTCCTTGATTCTTACAAGAAGAAGTTTTTAGATCCGATTTATCCTTACGAGATTTTTCGCAATGAATAATTTAGCTACAACTCTGTATAGACTAAACGAACAACCGGGGAAGCTGCAGTCGTCCTATATGCGCTGCAGCTACAAAGCACCTATTTCTGAGGGACACAGGGGACAACCGGTGCATGGGGAAGCGAAGGGAAGCTACGACCGGCAAAGCAGCAACACCAGTATCGGTACTAGTATCGTGGTATCGAAAGCAGCCTAACCTCCAAGCAGAAACAAACTCTGTATCGTATCGACACAACCCGTATAAAGCGACTTTGCAGTATCGACTAAACCGCCTTACCGGTAATCGACTGGAGCGCAACAAATATCAAAATGGAAAAAAACAAAATGATACTCAAGACTGGCTATCTCTCTCTTTATATACAAAAGGCGAAGAGTGACTACTGATTGATTCTCGTAGTTCCTCTCTTGTTAGTGTAGTGATACGGATACTCCTCTATGCGAATGTTCTGGCTTTCAAAAGACGAGTAAGAGGCGACCGATCTGTCTATTCTTATTCTACCGGTAAGTGAGATAATAAGCCTTTCTCGCCTTACGCAATAGCAGGGAGGGAAATCGAATATGACACTTGACTTGTGACTTTCCTTCAAGCAGGAATAGGAATGAATCCATAAGCTGCTATCGAACCGTCTCTTGCGAGAAGAAGGGTCTTCAAGAGGGTGGAAAAAGGGCTTGTGCAACCAAGAAAACGAATGCGCGGGAACAAGCTTAGGCGAAGGGAATGCGGAATCAGAGCAGCTGTCTAATATGTGACTCAGAGACCGTTTGAAGACCAACCAGCACAAGAATTGAGTTCTAACGGAACTTGACCAACGAGGTGCAGGATCGATAAGCAGCTCCACCAATTCGCAATTTCACTGAAACTGAGAGAATTGACATGGCCAATGGCCCAAAACAAACGAGAAGAAAAGATAGGCTATTAGCGAGAGAAAGAAAAACTCTGACTGGCCTTCTATATTTATGAAAGAGTCGGGATCAAATTATGGTGAGTTATCTCTTTAGAATCTTATAAGAAAACAAATGTCCTTCCGGGGCGACGGCACTCCATTTCAAAGGTGAGAAGCGAAAGGGGTAAGCCCGGACACAGACCGTATAGGGTATTCTACTCAAATAAATAAGTAAGGGAACTCTAGGTGATAAAGAAAGAAAGGAAAGGAGGCGCCTTCAATCGAAAACCGGGGTAGGGGGCAACATCGATTCCTTATTTGATTTCTCAGTATGTGCGCGATCAAAGCCCTTTGGCAAAGAAAGACTAAGCATAAACGGCATTAGGTTCGGAGCGAACCATAGGAAGAAGGGATAAGAGCGGTTAACGCCGATTGACCGAAAGTTGCAGGCGCGGGGACACTCATTAGATTAGTTATGCCATTCTCTATAACAACATAAACAAAAGAGTGACGAGCTATACTATAAAGGAAAGAGCTATTTACCCGAGCTCCACTCCGGGAGAAAGCCCTAAATGCGACAGACACTCCCAGCACCTATTAGTCTTAATGATAGGTTGAGTATTCTATCTTCCCATAACCTAGCCCATTTCAATATAAAGGTCTCATTCAATGCAATTTATAAGCTTTTCCATTAAGCAAGACAAGATGGAACCCCTGTTCGAAATGCAAATCATAGTATTGGAACTAGGGTAAAGCGCTCTTTATGTAAATTGATCTGTAGTAAAGGGCAGGCACATACGCAAAGGAGATTCAATGAAAGAGCTAGGGTTTGAGTAAGCTCCTCCTGAAAAAGATTGGCTTTTCACATCGTTCAAATTGAATTCATTTATGACCTTGAAAGCTTCAATTGGTCTTTTCGAGACCTTCCTCTTAGGAGAGAATAAAGACAAGAAAGAGGATACTCTTTCAACAAGGCTACGAGTTCTGGCATACTTGAGGATGTCCTACTTCTATTTCATCTTTCACCGAACCCTACTGAACTCAATCAATATCCTAAGCTGAATCCTACCTCTAAACCACCAACAGCGGGAGAGCCGACATGAAATGATAGATGTGCAGCGCATTCTGTAAGGCTAACAACGCATTCTCTAACAGGAATAGCAAAGACCCCTTCTTCCTCTTGTATGAGTTTTTAGCCCCAACTTCAAAAAGGCATTTTCGGGGACTAGCCTCCTTCCCATTAGTCAATAGGGAATTTCCTCTCCCGCTTGTAGTCGTTTTCGTTTCATTCGGTCTCACGTGTTTGTTTTCACTTCCTCGCACATAATTAAGGGAGCCATTGAAAGGTGACTAAAACACCAGAAACAGGGACTACCCGAGCTAATGATAGAGGCAAGAACACTTTCCGGCCAAGTCCCATTAATTGATCATAACGATATCGTGGAAATGCTGCACGGACCCATATATATAGAAACAGAAAAAGAATCACCTTTATACTAAACCAGATCGAGCCC